TCATCCCCTATTTAAAAATTATTTATTCTAAAGTATAGGAATCTAAATAATATGGAGTATACAATTAAGTATTTAAAGGGATTTGTAAGGATACCTAGCAGATATATTTGAAAGGAAGAAAATTCTAAAGTAATAGTATTGAATTTGTAAACTATTACAATCCTAAGGAAAACCAAAATAGTAGATTACGCTGGGAACGAAAACATTTCAGTACTAGTAGGAAAGGAAATCAACTGAGACTTCTGTAGTAATGGTGAGTGAAACAGAATAAGCTGCGAATTTGAAGGTAGAAGAAATACAATAAATATTGTGGAATTCAATAGAAATATTCATAGAATATACCAAAGAAGGTGAAAGTCCTATTATTGTACATGCTAATGCTATAATTTCTTCTATCATTCCATTCAAATTTGAATCAAGTAATATGAAGACGGCTGCTTTGTATGAAAGAGGGGATACCATTCTCCAAGGCTAAGTATAATATATCTAGCGATAGTGAAGAGTAACGTGAGTGAAAGGTGAAAAGTAAGTGAATGACTAGTGAAAAGATCTTGAATTACAAATCCTACAAGCAGTTGGAGTTCTGTAATAAAGAATGACAACGTACCTTTTGCATAATGGGTCAGCAAGTGAATGTAAAATGCAAGATGAAGAATCTTAGTGAAAGCAATCTATTAAGTAGAGAAAGTATTTTATATTCGATCCGAAACCAGATGATCTTTTTATGGCCAGGTTTTAAAGGACCGAACAGTATAATGTTGCAGTATTATCTGATGAGCTGTGAAAAGGAGTGAAATGCTAATCTAATCTGGTGATAGCTGATATTCTGCGAAATCTATTTTAGTAGAAAGTTTATTCTAAATTTTTCTTTGTATAGCACTGATTTCCATTTCTGGTGATTATTTTAATCACAATTATAGAATAAATTAGGGGGTTATAAACTCTACTATTGGAAGTTAACCTCAGAAGAAGAAAAATTTGATGATGAACTGACAGTCTATTTGTGATAAGGTAAATAGACAAAAGGGAAACAGCCCAGATCAAATATTAAGGTACCCTAAATAAATATTCAGTGAAATTAAGAAAGTTTTTTATCTAAGACAACTATGAAGTAAGCTTGGAAGTAGCTACCTTTTAATGAAAGTGTAACAACTCAATAGTCTAATCAGGATAAAAAGCATCGAAAATTTAACGGGTCTAAATATTATACCAATATTTTGATATTTATTATTGATATTCTTCAATAATATGTAAGGTAGCAGAACACTTAATATTCAGTTTGAAGAAATGAAGTAATTCATTTTGGACTATATTAAAGAGAGAATGCTGGCATGAGTAACGATTAAGAAGTTAAAATACTTCTCGCCGAACACGAAAGGGTTTCATGGAAAAGGTGATCTGCCATGATTTATACGGCTTCTAAGAAGAATATAACGAATTGTATTTCTTCGATGAAATAGAAAATATTTGTCCTAAGTCAGGATCTGGAAAAAATATTTTTATTTAGAAATAGACCGTACCTTAAACCGACACAGGTTCGTGAGTAGAGTATACTAAGGCGTAGAGATAAGGCTAGTGAAGGAACTCGGCAAAATGCTTTCGTAAGTTAGACGATAAGAAAGAAGTTTACAAGTAAATTGTAAACTTGGCACAGAAGTGGGGGCTCCGACTGTTTACTAAAAACACAGCAACTTGCTAAGACGAAAAGTACTTGTATAAGTTGTGAACTCTGTCCAATGCCAACCGTGTAAAGAAGGTAATTTAAACTTAATTTATTGTTACTAACTGATGCGGTGGTCAATGACGGTCTTAACCATAAGGATCTGAAAGTAGCATAGACTCAATGAGAAAATAATTTCATGCTTATTCTCAATCATAGCTGCTCTTATTACCTGTCAATTTCCATTGTTGACTGTATTATAAATACTAATTTATAATATCGTGTAATTCGAATCTCTCTGTATGCTGGAACATCCAAGTGTATTTTAAATTAAGATATAACGGACAATCAGCAGGAAACCAAAATATTAGTTAATATAATACTAGTAGGATCCTCAGAGACTATACGAGAGAGATGAATATCGTATAAATTGTTTATATAGTGGAATATTACATTAATAAATATGAAAAATATATAATTCACCCTGCTTGGCTTGTTGGATTTATTGATGGAGAAGGCACTTTTTCTATTGATATTCTTAACAATCAAAGCATAGCACTTAATTATCAAGTTCAACTACGATTCATTCTTACTCAGCATATTCGAGACAAAGATCTAATAATTGCTATTAAAGAATATTTTAATTGTGGAACACTTGTCAAAGATACTGAGATAAAGATTCAATATCGAATGCGGTCTCTGAATGATCTGGAGACAAAACTATTTCCGATTCTGGATAAGTATCCTCTTCAAACTCAAAAATATCTTGATGAACAGACATTTCGTCAAGTATTTCTAATAATAAAAAATGGGGAACATCTAACTGAAAAAGGACTAGATGAAATTCGGTATCTGAAATCCACAATGAATCGAGGTCGAATGAAACAATTCAAGAAAGATTTTTTTATGGGTAGTAATAATATGCCCCTTTAATGTAGTAAGATATTCATTAAGATATAGTCCAACCTCCTATGAAAATAGGTGGATTATAGAGCGAAATTCCTTGGCCATTAAATGTGGTCCTGCATGAATGAGGTAACGTGGCCCTGCTGTCTCCACTAGTTTCTCAGTGAAATTGAATTAGCCGTGCAGATGCGGTTTACCTTCCGGAGGACGCGAAGACCCTATGCAGCTTTACTGTATTTTGATATTGTTTTTCATTGAATATAGCGTAGAATACAAGGGAGTGAAAACGTCAGTGAAATACCTTGATATATTATAATGAAAAACTCACTCAATAGAGGACAGTTTCAAATGGTCAGTTTTGCTGGGGCGGTAGCCTCTAAAAAAGTATCAGAGGCCTTCAAAGGTATATTTATATTGGTCAGAAACCAATGGAAAAATAATTCCAACAAAATGTAATAGTTAAATATGCTTTACTGAAAGATTGATAAATCGATCAGTTACGCAAGTAGGATATAGTGATCCGGTGATCCAGAATGGAATGATCATCGCTCAAGAAATAAAAGTTACGCTAGGGATAACAGGTTTATCGTTTGCAAGAGTTCATATTGTCCAAACGGTTTGACACCTCGATTAATAAAAAATAAGAGTCATAGTCGAGGTAAAATTGGGTGAAATGCGGGAAACTCTTAGATCAATATTTAATTTATTATTAATCTAAGACAATCCGCAGCCAAGCTTATTACGGTATTTTTTATTATTATTTTCTCTTTATGATAATAATTATGTAATATGAAGGCTCAACGACTAGAAAGTGAGTTATACCAACAATAATCTTTCCACGAGCGCCCGACTGCATAATAATATTATGTAGAAGATATAGTCTAATCCATTAGGTGACTAATGGTATGTAAGTATAAACAACTTACAATCTTTATCTAATAAAATTAGAATCCATTTATTCTAAAGATAAAGAGAAAAATGGTCGACTCTTCTCATCCTCCAGGTGTAGTCGCTTGGAAGGGTTCAGCTGTTCGCTGAGTAAAGAGGAACGTGAGTTGGGTTTAATACGACGTGAGTCAGTATAGATTCTATCCTCGGAAGGGAAAAAGAATAAAAGGAGAACCTCTAATTAGTACGAAAGGACCATTAGAGAAAATTCAATGGTGACTCTGCTGTTGTAAAATTATGGCATCGCAGAGTAGCTACAATTTTGAAAGAGAAGTACTGAAAGCATCTCAAGTGCGAAACAGATCTCTGGATATTCTTTCAAATAAGAAAGAGACTATTTCTTATTTCTAGGGTGTAAATGTAAGTTTAACACTACTAATGTATTGAAAAACTTAATTGTACCATATTATTCACAAATTTTCTTCGAATCTCAAAATTTTCAAGTTGATGGCCTAATGGCTGGGCGCCCTTTTTGGGAAGGGGAGTTAGGAGTTCGAATCTCCACTGCTTGATAAAAGAATCAAGTTAAATAACAAAAATCAAGTTTAAAAAGAGATTCCTCACTGACCTAAATCTTCGATTTAGAAAGTTCGAATCTCCATTGTTTGATAATCTCTATTAATAGAAAGGAAACTAATTTAAACTTAAGTCCCTTGTATATTTGGGTGTTATAGCATAGTGGTTGATGCGGTGTACTGTTAATGCATTTGACGAAAGTTCGATTCTTTCTAACACCTAATTATAATTATTTGTCCTTAATTCAACGGTTAGAATGCATTTTTGATAAGGATGTTATAGAGGTTCGATTCCTCTAGGACAAATTATTGATGATCTTATTTTTATAAAAATATTCAAAGTAAATATATAAAGTTAATTCTAACTACTACACTATTCCGTAAAAGGAAAATCTTTAAAATTTACTATTATTAAATGCGTATTCTTAAATCTAATGCTATTCTGGGACTAGCTAATAGTTACATTATTGATAATCCAGAACCAGCTAACATTTCTTACATGTGGAACTTCGGATCACTACTTGGTATGTGTCTAGTAATCCAAATTCTTACAGGAATTTTTCTAGCAATGCATTATTGTCCAAATGTAGATCTAGCATTCGCAAGTGTTGAACATATTATGCGAGATGTTAACTATGGATGGGCTGTACGATATGTGCATGCTAACACTGCTTCATTCTTCTTCCTATTCATGTACTTCCATGTAGGTCGAGGACTATACTACGGTTCATATAAATCACCACGAATCCTACCTTGGTCAATTGGAGTAATTATTCTTGTACTTACTATGGCTACAGCTTTCCTGGGTTACGTACTGCCATACGGTCAAATGTCTCTATGGGGTGAATATCATTGCCCTAAATGCAATAATAATAGTAAGCAATTCCTTTTCCCATCCATTATTTTCATTCTAATTATTAATAAAATAAATAAACTAGTTAAACGTATTCGATCAGAATATCGAATTGGTCCTCATGATAAAAAGATTCTAGAAATTATTTATGGATCTCTTCTTGGAGATAGTTATATAGAAAAACATGGCAATGGTTCTCGAATTAGCTTTACTCAAGAATCAAATCGTGAAAAATATCTACTTTGGCTTCATAATAAAGTAGCAGAACTAGGATATTGTAATCCTACAATTCCTAAAATTCAAAGTCGAATAGGATCAAAAGGTAAAATTCGATATGTTATACGTTTTCACACTTTTACTTATCAAAGCTTTAATGATATCTATAATCTATGGTATAATAATAATAATAAACAAATTCCAATGAATATAGAAGAATATCTAACTCCTCTATCTATTGCTATCTGAACTATGGATGATGGAGCTCGAGTAGGTAAAAGCATAAAATGATCTACAAATTGTTTTTCTTATGATGATTGTCTTCTTCTTTCTCAAATCCTGTATAAAAAATATGGACTAAAATGCAATGTTCATAATGCAGGGAAAGAAAACCAATATGTTATCTATGTACTAAAAGAATCTATGCCTATTCTTCGTAATCTAATTATACCTTACATAGTATCATCAATGCTTTATAAAATTCAAGAATAATGCACTGGTTAAAGAATCTATTATTATTATTGTATAGTTTACTTGGGGGAAGTAAGCAATGCTGGTGAAAACGGTCAACGATTTTATCCTTAAATTAAGACCGTCGGTTTAAATTTTTAATTTAGATCGCTACAGACTGGTCCACCGGTGGGTATTTAAAAATAAATGCTTAATGTACAGTCGGCATACTTCTAAAATTACAATATTTTAGCACAAGGCTCATTCAAATTTTCTTTGTATCAAAGAAAGAATAGAGTACATGATTATATGATTGAAGGATCTATTATACAACATATAATTAAGTATATGGCTACAGTAATTACTAACCTTCTAAGTGCAATTCCATGGATTGGACAAGATTTTGTAGAATTTGTATGGGGAGGATTCAGTGTAAACAATGCTACACTAAACCGATTCTTTTCACTACATTTCCTACTTCCATTCATTCTTGCTGCACTATCAGCAATGCATCTTCTAACAATTCATGAACACGGAAGTAGTAACCCACTAGGAATTAGTGGAAATACAGATCGACTTCCATTCCATCCTTACTTTGTATTTAAAGATCTAGTAACTATTGTTCTATTCCTACTAATCCTTTCAGTATTTGTATTCTTCTATCCAAATGCTCTAGGACACTCAGATAATTACATTCCAGCAAATCCAATGCAAACACCTCCATCAATTGTACCTGAATGGTATCTACTACCATTCTACGCAATTCTACGATCAATTCCTTCAAAAATTGTAGGAGTAATTGCAATGTTTGGATCACTTCTAATTCTTCTAGCAATGCCAATTCTAGATACATCACGAATTCGAGGTAACCAATTCCGACCACTATCTCGATTCACATTCTGGCTATTTGTAGTTGATTTCCTACTACTACTATGGATTGGTGCACAACATCCAGAATATCCATACTCAGATATCGGAAGTTACGCTACAATCTTCTACTTCGTATACTTCTTCGCAGTAGTACCAGGTGTAGGTATCCTAGAAAATACTCTAATGGATATTGCAGTAAGCAAAAAGGAGAAATAATTTCTCCCCTAATTTGTATAAATTATAAATGAACGCTAATTGTAAATATAAATCAGTATAGGAATTCAATTCTAAGTACTTTAGTGTAATAGGTAGCACGGCAGACTCATAATCTGTAAGACTAGGTTCGATTCCTGGAATGTACTCTATTTTAGGTCTTTTAGTTTAATGGTAAAACCCTCGGTCTTCATCTGAGTGAGTGGGCGTTCGAGTCGCCTAAAGATCATAGAAGAAACAGACTCTAAAATAAATAAATTCTAAAATAAATTCTCAAAAAATAAATTTTCATAGATATTCGTCGATTTAGTTTAGTGGTAAAACGAGTAACTTGTAATTACTAGTCACTAGTTCGATTCTAGTAGTCGGCAAAATAGGATGTCGTCTAATGGCAGGACATTTCTTTTTGGTAGAAAGAATGGTTGTTCGATTCAACCCATCCTAGATTTATTATGTTTATTACCATAAATTACAAGATTATAAGTGAGCGCTATTTATAAATATATAATCATATGCTAGGAATATTATACTAGGGATAGGGAGACTCGAACTCCCGACTTAAGAATTAAAAGTTCTTCACTCTAACCAACTGAGTTATATCCCTCTATAATATTATAGCCTATAATATAATAATTTATAAAAATATAGGAATCTAATAATTAGCTAGTATAGTTTAATGGTAGAATCAGGTACTTCCAATACCCGGGTTTCGGTTCAATTCCGAATACTAGTATTTTTCGTAGGACAAAAAGTTATGCTATTTATTGCACTAGTTTCTTTTGTTCTAGCTATCCCTATTTTCGCCAAAAAATTTCAGCTACTGTATTTAGTCGAATTACTGCTATTACATTCATTTATGCAGCAGTACTTTCATGGAACAGTCTATACTATTTCCCACTTAACCAAGGTGGTATTGGTATCTATAGTGGACTATTCCATGTTTCAACTATCACTCTAGGATTCCAAATTCTTCTACTTATTGTAGGAGCTATGCTACTATTTGGATGGGGTCCAGTACTTCAACAAAATGTACTTCCAGCTCAAATCACTAAAGTAGGTATTGAAAAATCTCTAAATACAAATCCAAATTTTATTAATGTTAATACTATTAATGAATATAGTCTTCTAATTCTATTTAGTGTACTTGGTAGCTGTCTTCTTATTACAAGTTATAACTTTGTATCAATGTATATGTCTATTGAACTACAAAGTTTTGCAGCTTATATTCTTTGTACACTATATCGACATTCACAGTCAGCAACAGCAGCTGGACTTAAATACTTCCTTCTAGGTAGTCTAGCTTCTGGTATTATCCTACTAGGTACTGCAGTTATTTATGCAAGTACAGGTATTACTAATTTTGAAGATCTAGCCGCTCTAGTATCTGTTACAGATAGTTCAAATTCTTTCGTAACTATTTCTATTGCTGGTGGAATTCTTCTAATTGGTATCGGTTATATTTTCAAAGTAGGTGCAGCTCCTCTATACAATTGGTCACCTGATGTATATGATGGTGTTCCTACAATTATTACATCATGGGTAAGTACAATGCCTAAAATTGGTATTCTTGTATTCCTACTTAACCTAAGCTTTATTGCTACAGGATATAGTATTGATTGGGATATGATTCCAAGCATTCTAAATGGAAACTTCTCACCTTATGCTAAACCATTCCAAACTCTACTACTAATTTCTTCTGTACTAAGTTTCCTTGTAGGAAGTATTGTCGGTCTATCACAAGTTCGAATTAAACGACTACTTACATTCTCTACAATTAATCACGTAGGATTCCTACTACTTGCTCTATCAGTAAGTTCAGAAGAATCAATTGAAGGATTTATCTTCTACCTAATTCAATACTCAATTACAAATGTAAATACTTTCCTAACAATTCTTGCATTTGGATATATTACTAAAGGTATTCTACAAGGAAAAGGTGATATTCGAGAATTTACACTTCTAGAAGATCTAAAAGGACAATTCTACAAAAATCCTCTTCTTGTAATAAGCTTTGCTATTAGTCTATTCTCTATAGCAGGTATTCCTCCACTAATGGGATTCTTTGCAAAACAAATGGTACTATACTCAGTATCACACAATTACTCTTACGTAGCTATTGTTGCAATTCTAACTAGTGTAATTAGTGCTAGTTATTATCTAAAAATTGTACAACTAATGTTCTTTAATAAAGAGAGTGCTCAAACAGGAGTTTCAAATGAGGAAATCCCATCAGATCAACCTCTTATTACTACAATGCATAGTTCTGTTATTTCAGTACTAACTCTAGTTATTACTCTATATCTATTCGATCCTTCTATCCTACTAAATGCTTGTCATCTTCTAAGTCTAAGTCTATTTACTTCATAATATGAACTCACTAACTATTTATCTAATCCTTGTTCCTATTGTAGGATTTATTCTACTACTTGTAAGTATTCTTCTAGGAAAACATGTTCCTTATGCTGAAAAAGTAACATCATACGAGTGTGGATTCTCTCCAATTCATGGACAAAACCGATCTCCATTTACTATTCAGTTCTATCTTGTTGGTATCCTTTTCCTAATCTTCGATATTGAACTATTTATGACAATGCCTTATGCTCTAACTGTTTACGAAACAGGATATTACGGATTCTGGATCATTATGGTATTCTTCGGTATTCTTACTCTAGGTTTCGTATTTGAATTCAGTTCTAAAGCACTTTACTTTAGTCAAGTTATTATTGAGGAAGATGATCAAGAATAATTCTTCCCCTTTCATAGAATATATAGGAATTCGAGTTAAAAGGGGATATGGTATAATTGGTAATTATAGTATCTTTGCAGGATAGCTGATGCCAGTTCAAATCTGGCTGTCTCCATTTCATACTTCGATAGCTTATGTGGCTAAAGCGTAGAACTGAAGATTCTAAGAACCATGTTCGAGTCATGGTCGAGGTATTTTCTGCAGATAATCCTTACTGGTAAAGGAGGTGCTCTGTAAAAGCATTGACTGTGTCATTGTGGGTTCGAGTCCCACATCTGCAATATTAGGATGTGTGACAGAGTGGTTTAATGTGCCTGGCTTGAGTCTAGGAGTTCTTTTCAGAACCAGGAGTTCGAATCTCCTCGCGTCCGTCTACTATTTATTCTATTTGAAAGTGTATAACATTATATATTATGGAGATTCGAGACTCTAAATTAAAAAGAATTTTTAATAGAGTTCGAATCTCCTCGCATCCGTAAAAAATACCAATATTGAGATAATATACCCAAAATAACAATGGAGATTCGTCACTTGAAAAGTAAAATTTCTAGTTCAAATCTTCTCATATCTATATACAATTTAACTTTCTATAAGAAACTCTAAAAAGAGTTTATAACTCTAGACAATAATTAACAATTATTCATTCGAATATCAGATATAATATTTATATCCTAAATAAATTTATTATAAACTCTATAGATGAATCTAACAACACTACAAGCAAAACGACAAGAATTCCAATACCATCCTTTCCACATGGTAACTTCTAGTCCTTGGCCACTATTTATTTCATTCTCACTACTTATTCTTACAATGGGTAGTGTTCTTTACTTCAACGGATATGTTAGTCCATTTGGAGATTCAGGAATTTCACTTGTAATTCTTGGACTTATTGCTACATCACTATGTCTAGCTCTATGGCTACGAGATGTAGTAACAGAAGGAACATTCCTAGGAGATCATACACTAGCAGTTCAAAAAGGACTACACCTAGGTATGGCTCTATTTATTCTTACAGAAGTATTCTTCTTTATTTCAATCTTCTGGGCTCTATTCCACTCATCACTTTCACCAGGTGTTGAACTAGGTGGACAATGGCCTCCAATGGGTATTGAATCAATTAATCCTTTTGAACTACCTCTACTTAATACTGTACTACTACTTACATCAGGAGCTACAGTTACATATTCACACCATGCTCTAATTAACAAAAACCGAAAAGGAGCTATTTCTGGACTAATCCTTACAATTGTACTTGCAGTAGTATTTACTATTTGTCAAGGAATCGAGTACATTAATGCTCCATTCTCAATTGCAGATGGTGTATATGGATCAACATTCTTCATGTCAACAGGATTCCACGGATTCCACGTAATTCTAGGAACAGTTATGCTAGCAGTATCACTAGGACGGCTAATCCAATATCACTTCACAAGTACTCACCATGTAGGATACGAGTCAAGTATTCTATACTGGCACTTTGTTGATGTAGTATGGCTATTCCTATTCGTAAGTGTATACTGGTACGGAGGATAATAAATCCCCTATCTATTGATTTATATAATCTATACTTCTATCTTACTAAAATACAATATTCGTATTTAACTAACCCTTATTCTTTATAATTACTAATGAATACATTTCTAATTGATTTTCTAACTCTAGGAGCTATTTTCTCTGCTCTTCTTGTAGTAACAGCTAAAAATCCTGTTATGTCAGTACTATTCCTAATCTCTCTATTTCTACATGTTTCAGGATATCTAGTACTACAGGGACTAGGATTCCTAGGAATTTCTTACCTAATTCTATATATCGGAGCTATTGCAATTCTATTCCTATTTGTTGTTATGATGCTAAATCTACAACTAGCTGAACTAAACGCTATGGCATCTGAATATACTCAAAATCTTCCACTAGGTGGTATTTTTGTATTCCTTCTATTTGTTGAACTATTTTCGATTATTCCATTTAGTTCACATAACGAATACAAAAATCTTAACCCATTTAAAATTCTACCTGATATGCAAATTGGTATCATGAATACTATTAATTCTATTCTACATCAATTTGGATATGCACCTATCTCTCAATCTACAGATGTATACCAAACATATACTATTGCTTCAGATACAAACTTTGCTAATCTTATTGATGTTCAATCAATTGGATTTACTCTGTATACATTTGGATCAGTATGGCTATTTGTAGCTAGTCTTGCACTACTACTTGCTATGATTGGACCAATTGTTCTAACAGTAAAAGCACGAACAACAAATTAATATTAGAATATTAAAATATTGGATTCTATCCCCTCCTACTAGACTGTTTAATTTATATTACTAACAACAATATAAAAGAATTGTGTATCAGATGGTTCTGAAAAAGAATTGCAAATTCTTTGTTTAGGGTTCAATTCCCTCGCAATTCTTATTCAATAACATTATATAAAAGAGGTTTTATTGAAAAAAAAATATATATATATATATATAAAATATAAGAGAAGTCTTATTGAAAGAACATAGTATAATTGGTAGTACAGTGATCTCCAAAATCACTAGTGTTGGATCGTACCCAGCTGTTCTTGATTATATAAGAAGAATTTCTCGTAAAAGGATTTAGCTGAGTGGTTTAGCGTCGATCTTACACATCGAAGACAGAGGTTCAATTCCTCTAATTCTTACTAGTTATAAATTCTATATATTTTATATACGAACTTCTTTCCATCATTGTCTTTATGAAGGCTAAATTATTATTTTCATTTAATAACCATGCAACTTGCTCTATCAATTCTATTCTCAGCAATTTCTGCTAAATCATTCTCATCAATTATTGAAAATGATTCACCTGAGCGATGGCAAATGGGACTTCAAGATGCTGCTTCACCAGTACAAGAAGGTATTTCTGAGCTTCTTGATTCTATTGCTTTCTATCTAATTATTATTGTATTTGGAGTAACTTGGGCTATTTTCTCAACAGTAAAACATTTCCATTCTAAAAAAGCTCCAATTACTCATCATTTCCACCACGGAACAGTTATTGAACTAGTATGGACAATTTCTCCTGCACTAATTCTAATTGCTATTGCATTCCCAAGCTTTAAACTTCTTTACCTAACAGATGAAGTATTTACTCCATCAATGACAATTAAAGCTGTTGGACATCAATGGTACTGGTCATACGAATACTCTGACTTCCTAAATGAAGATGGAGAATCAATTGAATTCGAATCTTACATGGTGCCTGAATCAGATCTAGCTGACGGACAACTACGACTTCTAGATGTTGATAATAACGTAGTAGTACCTGTAAATACAAACATTCGATTCATTGTAACTGGACAAGATGTAATCCATTCATTTGCTGTACCTTCACTAGGTATGAAAGTAGATGGTCTTCCAGGTCGACTAAACCAAACATCTACAATTGTAGAACGAGAAGGTCTATTCTACGGACAATGTTCTGAACTATGTGGAATCCTACATGGATTTATGCCTATCTGTATCGAGGCAGTTAGTCCAGAAAAATACCTAGAATGGATGGAATCTGTTGCCTAATTTCATACTTCTCCCTATTTACTAATTATTAATAAATTCCCAGCTAAAATGCTATTTTATTTTATAAATATTTCTCATTAATCCATTTATTTATTTCTTATGACTAATCTATTTGATCTCAAAACATTTGATATTTCAGTATCACAAGGACCTATTGTTTCACTTATTCTAATTCTTCTAGTATTTGTACCAATGCTTCTTTGTGTTGCTTGGATGACTATTATTGAACGTAAAGTAATGGGATCAATGCAACGACGAATTGGTCCTAATGTAGTAGGATACTATGGAGTACTACAACCTTTTGCTGATGCTCTAAAATGTGTAGTTAAAGAACAAATTATTCCAGCACAATCAAATAAGGCTCTATTCTTCCTTGCTCCTATGATTTCACTAGTATTTAGTCTACTAGGTTGGGCTCCTATCCCATTCGGACCTGGTATGGCTATTACTGATATCTCTATCGGTCTACTATTCTCTCTAGCTGTTTCATCAATTGGAGTTTATGGTGCTCTATTCGCTGGATGGGCTGCTAACTCTAAGTATTCATTCCTTGGATCTCTTCGTGCTACAGCTCAAATGGTTAGTTATGAACTAATCTTCTCTAGTTGTGTATTTGCTGTTGTTCTTCTTGCTGGTTCACTTAACCTAACTACTATTGTACAAGCTCAAACAGCTATTTGGTTCATTGTTCCTCTATTCCCTATTTTCATTCTATATCTAATCTCAGCTCTTGCTGAACTTAACCGTACACCATTTGATCTTCCTGAAGCTGAATCAGAACTTGTATGTGGATTCATGACAGAACACTCTGGTATGATCTTCGTATTCTTCTATCTTGCCGAATATAGCGGTGTAGTTCTTATGTCTACATTCTCTTCTATCCTATTCCTTGGAGGTTATGCATTCCCTGAAATTTTCGTACAAGAAACTTTCATCAACCTACAAAGTCTAATTCTTGCTGCTAAAGCTCTTCTATTCATGTTCTTCTTCGTTTGGGTACGTGCTACATTTGTACGACAACGATATGATCGACTTATGATCTTCTGTTGGACACAACTTCTTCCAATGGCTATTGCACTACTTATTCTAGTGCCTAGCATTCTAATTGCTTTTGATATCCCTGCTATTAACTAATATCTTAAGAATTTAGAGGAAACAATTCCCCTTATCATATTATAAAAATAACAATAATATATATATATATATAGGCTATTAGGGATCTTAGCATAATCGGTTAATGCACCAAATTGTCAGTTTGGATTATGCCCGTTCGAGTCGGGTAGTTCTCGATAATAATAGATTCTTACCATATCCTATTTCTTCCCAATAAGAATCATTTTTTATTTTATGAATCTTAGCCTTATCCTATTCATTATTGGTATTCTAGGATTCGTTCTTAATCGAAAAAACATTCTTCTAATGATTTTCTCAATTGAGATCATCCTACTATCAATTACTATTCTAGTACTAATCTCATCAATGAATTTTGATGATGTACTAGGACAAACTTATGCAATTTATATTATTCTACTTGCTGCTGCTGAGTCTGCTATTGGACTTGGTATTCTAGTAGCTTACTACCGACTACGAGGATCAATTTCACTATCTAATAATCAAAACTAAAATATGTATCTAACTTTCCTTCTTCTTCCTTGTCTTGGTGCTATGTCAGCTGGTTTCTTTGGACGAAAAATTGGAGTTACTGGTGCTCACATCATTACTACTACTTGTCTAGCTATTTCAGCTGTACTTTCAATCGTAGCATTTTATGAAGTAGTACTATGTCATTCTCCAGTTACAATTCATCTTGGTAATTGGCTACATTCAGAAGTTCTTACAGTTTCTTGGACATTTACATTCGATAGTCTATCAATGTCTATCATTACTACAGTTCTTGTAATTTCTTCTCTAGTACATCTTTACTCAATTGATTATATGAGTGCTGATCCTCACAATCAACGATTCTTCTCTTATCTAAGTCTATTTACATTCTTTATGGTAGTACTAGTATCAGGAGATAATTACTTCATTCTATTTGTTGGATGGGAATTTATTGCTGTTTGTTCATATCTACTTATTAACTTCTGGTTCACAATCATCGAAGCTAATAAATCAGCAATGCAATCATTCATTGTTAACCGTGTAGGTGATATGGCTCTATCTATTTCATTCCTTGCCATTGTATTCCTATTCGGAAATGTTGATTTCTCTACAGTATTCTCACTTACTCCACTTATGAATGAAAGTGCTCTAACTATTATTGGTCTTCTACTTCTATTCGGAAGTATGGGTAAAAGTGCTCAAATTGGTCTAAATACTTGGCTACCTACTGCTATGGCGGGACCAACACCAGTTTCATCACTTATTCACTCTGCTACTCTAGTTTCTGCAGGAGTATATGTACTACTACGATCTAGTCCTCTACTAGAATACTCATCAACTGCTCTTATTGCAATTACTTGGATTGGATCAATTACAGCATTCTTCGCTGCATCTACTGGACTATTCCAAAATGATCTAAAACGAGTTATTGCTTTCTCAACTTGTTCACAAATGGGTTATCTATTCCTTGCTTGTGGACTTTCACAATACAATACTGCACTATTCCATCTTGTTAACCATGCTTTCTTCAAAGCTCTTCTATTCCTTTCAGCTGGTGCAGTTCTACATGCTACATTTGATCAACAAGATCAACGACGACTTGGTGGATTTCTTCCTCTTCTACCATTCACTTACACTGCTATTCTTATTGGATCTCTAAGTCTAATGGCTATCCCATTCATGACTGGATTCTACTCTAAAGATCTAATCCTAGAACTAGCATACTCTCAATATGTATTCCATGGATCAATTGCATATTGGTTCGGATCTATCTCTGCTGGACTTACTGCATTCTATAGCTTCCGACTTATCGCAATGACTTTCCTTTCTTACCCTAACTCACCTAAAAAAGTTTACGAATCTGCACATGATGCTGCTATCTTTGCAATGATCCCAATGACTGTTCTTTCAATCCTTGCTATCTTCTTCGGATACATTGGTCGAGATCTATTCGTTGGTATGGGTACAGATTTTGCTGCTAACTCTCTATTTATCCATCCATCACATATCTCACTAATCGAAGCAGAAGTAATCCCTACAGTATACAAACTACTGCCTACATTCATTACTTTCTCATCTGCATTCCTAGCATTCTATCTATACCATTACGGTGCAGGTTTCCTAAATGCTGCTATCCAAACTACTCTCGGATATAATATGTATAAATTCTTCAATGGTAAATACTACATTGAAGTACTATACAATACTTACCTAATCCCAGCATCACTTGGACTAGGATACGTTGTATCAAAACAACTAGATCGAGGTCTAATTGAACAACTATTCGGATATGGACTATCAACTAACCTACAAAATACAAGTACAACAATGAGTAAACTAGATGACGGATTCATTCCATCTTATGGAATCTACTTTGCTCTATGTACAATTGTGCTGACAATGGTACTGGTGAGTCCATTCTTTCTGGGCTAAGTAATATATGTACTAAGTAATATATGAAGTAATATATGTACTAAGTAATATATGTACATGTACTAAGTAATATATGGCAATATATGAAGTAATATATAAAGTAATATATGACCTAAGTTATATATAAAGTTATATATTGAAGTTATATATTGAAGTAATATATGGCCTAAGTAATATATTATATGAATGGCTTAAGTAACAGTAAGCAATAAAGTAATAGTAAGTAATAAGTAATAAAAGTCGTAAGTGTGGTTAAAGTAATAAAATAAGTATGGTAAATCTGAATTTAAGTAAGTCTGATTCAAATAAAGAAAGAGATTTGCTTAAATAAAAAGATAAATAAATGAAAGTAAGACAATGTAAATGATTCAGTTTACATGGTCAAAGAATTCATTCCATTCTTAGATGCAACCATAGTTGAATAAAATTGGGGAGTAGTTTTCCCCTTATTCATAGTGGAATAAGGAAATAGTATAATAAGGAAATAGTATAATAAGGAAATAGTAGAATAAGGGAATAGTATTTTAAGGGAATAGTATTGTATTTTAAGGGAATAGTATAATAAGGGAATAGTAGAATAAGGGGATAGTATAATAAGTGAATAGTGAAATAAGTGAATAGTGGAATAAGTGAATAGGGGAATAGAGGAGTATAGAAGAAGGATGAAAGAAGAATTACGACGACTAAGAATTACGACGACTATCAATGAAATTATAAGTAAACGTATTTTAACAATATTGGTCATTCATTGGAATCGAATTCTCTAATAGTCTAGTCCAATAGTGTAGTCCAATAGTCTAGTCCAATAGTGGAAGAAAAGGAAAGGCAAAGAAGAAGAATAACAATAACATTCATAGTTCATTCAATCATAGTCTATTCAATTATCGTCAATAATAGGTGATCATAATCAATAATGATTACTATTCTGATTATCATTATCATTATTATTATTATTATTATCATTACCAATCATAGCCGACCATGAACAACAACATATAAAAAATATAAGTATGTGTCACATATCATAATTCTAATTTATTAAGCACCTTGAAGGACTCGAACCCTCAATCTCCTAATCCGAAGTTAGGCGCTTTGACCAGTTTAGCTAAAGATGCTACCGTTCTGATACCCATATACATATATATATATTTAGAACTATGTAAGCAGTGGATATAGTGGATATGGCCCACTGACTATTTTAGTTTACATTTTAATACTAGAGTTTATTCTCTTCCATGTAAGCAGTGGGACTTGTAGATTTTTATCTACTTAGTACCACTTACTCTATAAATTATATCTATTATTATTATTATAATATATATATTGTAAGCAGTGGGACTTGTAAAATTTTATTTTACTTAGTACCACTTACTGTATAAATTATATCTATTATTATTATTATAATATATATATATTGTAAGCAGTGGGACTTGAACCCACACAGCTTTGAAACTACTATTTCCTAAGAATAGCTTGGCTACCAATTTCAACATGCTTACTTTTACATCCCTATATTATAGGAGAAGATAAATAACTATTATGTTTACCCTTTTCTGTTGGATTACCAATGATTTCTCATAGTAATATACTTGGAATTCTCTTACTATTTCGTTCATATATTTATTATGCTTGGTGCTGCTAAATACATTGGATCAGGAATTGCTACTCTTGCACTAGCAGGAGCAGGAATTGGTGTAGGTATCGTATTCTACGCTCTAATCCAAGGAACATCACGAAACCCTAGTGTTAAAAACCAACTATTCCAATACGCTGTTCTAGGATTTGCTCTAGCAGAGGCTACTGGACTATTTGCACTAATGGTATCATTCATGATCCTATTCTCTTAATTTCAATTCTTTTCTTGGGAAATCAATTCCCTTTCATATTCATTGATATTGATTGATATTCATTGATATTCATTGATATTCATTGATATTCATTGATATTGATTGATATTCAATAATCATTACTCAGTTAGACACAATGAGAATAGAAATATTCTTTCATTGTCCTCATTCATTGGCTAGTTATTGAAGAGTTACTACTACTTTTATTCATCAACAAGTACTCCTCACTCATTGATAACTACTTAAACATTCATTCATTGACAACTATTTTAACATTCATAAGTATATGTGAGACACATACTTATAATTTTATATGTGTATTTGATGGATCTTTATTCATCTATTCATCTTATTCATCTATTCATCTTATTCATCTTATTCATCTTATTCATATTTTATTCATCTTGCATTGTCTACTTATCCTATTCTTATCATCTTATTATCTTATCATCTTATTATCTTATTATCTTATTATCTTATTATATTATTATCTTATTATCACCTTATTATCCTCTTCTCATCTTACCCTCCTATTATCATCTATCATACTCATTCATTTACAAGTAGTTAAGACAAGAAATTTAGACAAGTAGTTAAGCACTCATTTATTGACAACTACTTAACATTCACAAGTAGTTAAGCACTATTGACTTAAACATTCATTCACAAGTATTTGTGAGACACATACTTATAATTTATTACTCTTTGATTGGTCTTGTGTTCGTCTTATATTCGTCTTATATCCCTCTACCATTCTCTTATTATCCTCTCCTTATCATCTACTTCCATTTTCACCATATCTTCATCATTCTCATCTGCTTATCATCTTCTTATCCTCATCTTAGCTATCCATTAGCTTCTTATCCATCATTCTCCTACTATTCTACTTATCATTCTACTATCATTACTATTCCATTACCCTATTATCATAACATCAATATTACCACTATAATTTACAACACTATAGCTTACATTCTTACTACTATTCTTACTAATCACTACTACAATTCCTACTATTTACAACACTATTACCATTATTATCTCTACTACTATTACTACTACTATTACTACTACTATTACTACTACTACTATTACTACTACTATTACTACTACAATCACTTATATATATATTATAAGTATACGTATTTTAACAATTATACACCATATCTATTATCATCTTATCCTTCTATTACCATCTATCATACTCATTCAAACATTCTTCATTACACTATTATTCCATTCTACCTCTACCTTACCCTCTACCTATTATCTGAATACTCAATATACCATCATATACTATCCAATATCCAATGTCCAATATACAATATCCATAATCAATATCCTCACATATACTTCTATATTCAATAGAATCTATTCTTTATACAATATTCAATATCCTTACCAATTCAATACATCTACTACTACAATTATCACTATTATTTCCAATACTATACCACTATTCTTACTACTATTATTACTAATCTCTACTACAATTTATACTAATTACAACTATTACCAATTACCATTAGAATCACTACAATTACAACTATTACCAATAATCAATCAATTATTATAAGTATACGTATATATACAATATATACTCATATCTATTATCTATAATATATTCTATATTCTCCATTCTCTATTATCCATTCTCTATTATCCATCATCATTACCCATCACCCATCATCCAATCCACTATTCAACATTCTACATTCTACACTATCTTACAATCATCTACATTATCTTCATTATCTTCATCACATACATCACATACATCAGATACATCACATACATCACATACATCACATACATCACATACATCATCTACAACATTCTCACCATATCTTCATCCTATTCTATTCTACTTATCCATCTTATTATCATCATCTTATCATTATCTTATCCTATTATTATCACTACTATTATTACTACTATTATCAATAGTATTGAATATCGTTATCTGTACTATGGATTATTATTATTATCACTACTACAATCAATACTATTTCCACTACTATTTATCATTACTACTACTATTATCACTACTACAATCAATATTATTTCCACTACTATTTATAATTACTACTACTATTACCACTACTACTACTACTATTACCACTACTACTACTATTACCACTACTACTACTAATACTAATACTACTACTACAACTACAAACTACTAATATATCAATACCTATTATAAGTATACGTATATTAATAATATTAGTCATATCTATTATCAATTGTCCATCATCACTATCAATTGTCCATCATCATTATCATCATAATATATATATACCCATCATCATTATCATCATAATATATATATACCCATCATCATTATCATCATAATATATATATACCCATTATCTATACCAGTATCACTATTACCATCATCATTATCATCATTCTCATCATTATCATCATCATAGCTACTATATATATACCCATTATATATACAATATCAATATTACCATCTATACAATAACCAATTACTATTACAATTATTCTATCAATAATCATATTATTATTATATCTAATTACTATTCAATAGTTAGTTATCCTATCCTTACTTACCAATCATTCTACAATACTTATCCTATTACTATCCAATTTCTATCCAATTACTATCAATACTTATCCAATACTTATCCAATACTTACTAATTATTCTACAATACTTATCCAATACTTATCCAATACTTATCCAATACTTACTAATTATTCTACAATACTTATCCTATTACTATCCAATACTTACCAATATCAATAGTTAACTATTCCAATTATTACCATATATTATAAGTATATGTATATATAATAACTATATGTATATTATTATATATTAGCCATATCTATTGGTATTAATATCACTATTACTATCCATATACATATCATTATCTATATCACTATCTATATCATTATCTATATCACTATCTATATCTATATCAGTAGATAGATCAGTTATATTCTAACTAAATCAGTATCTATATTTTATATAAATCAGTATCTATATTCTATCTAAATCAGTATCTATATTGTATCTAGATCAGTATTTATATTCTATCTAGATCAGTATCTATATTCTATATATCTTACTATGAATAGAACTATCCATATCATATCCATATCATATCCATATCATATCCATATCCATATCGATATTACTATTACTATTACTATTACTACCACTATCAATATTACTATTTCTATTAATTTAATACACTATCAATATTACTATCACTATCTGTATTACTATTACTATTACTATCACTATCTGTATTACTATTTCTAATCCTATTACTACAACTATAACTAGTTATATTAATACCACTATCGGTATCATTATCCATATCACTATCAGTATTACTATCAGTAGGATTATCGGTATACTATCTATATATCTATCTATATCTAGATCTCTATCTAGATATCTATCTATATCTATATCCCTATCACTATTATCAATACTATTAGCAATACTAGAACTATTAGTATTATCAATACTATTACTATCAATATCAATATCAATATCAATATCAATATTACTATCAATATTACTATCCTATCGGTAGCACAATATCTATTACTAATACTATTACTACCATTATCATTATCATTATTCATATCACTATCACTACTATCATTATTATCATAACTATCATTATTATCATTATCATTATTATCACAACTATGATCATTATCATTAATATCATAACTATGATCATTATCATTAATAGGGTAACTATGGATATCATAACTATGGATATCATAACTATGGTACTAAAGTTAATAGAATAACTAGGATAACTAGGATAACTAATATTACTAGTAGTAATAGGATTACTATCATTACTAGGATAACTAGGATAACTATGGTTACTAATCATTACTATCACTACTACTAGTAGTAGTTCCATCACTATCAGTACTAGGGTAACTATCATTACTATCACTACTATTATTATTATTATTATTATTATTACATCACTACCACTACTACTATTACTACTACTATAACTATTCATATTACCATCACTATCATTACTATCATTACTATTATTATAATTACTATCAGTACTATCAGTACTATGATCAATATGTAACTATGGTCAATATGGTAACTATGGTTAATAGGATACTAGAATAACTAGGTAAGTATAATCATATTATTATATAATCATATTATCATATGTAACTATAATCCTATCCTTACTATAATCCTATCCTTACTATAATCATATAGTTAGTATAATCCTATTATAACTATTATTATTACTAATATAACTAATATTACTAATATAACTATTATTACTAATATAACTATTATCATATGGTCACTATAATAACTATTATAACTATTATGATCACTATAATAACTATGGTAAGTATGGTCATTATAATAATATATATATATATATTACTATTATTATTACTATAATAAATATATATATAACTATAATAACTATGATAACTATAATAACTATGATAACTATAATAATATAGTATGGTTAAATTAATTATAAGTAATTGTATATTATTAACAATACACCCTCTTAGTTAAGGAGGAGTTAACTATCAGAGTAAGTAATAGATACAGTATGGGATATATGATATTAATATATCTTATTAATATGTAGTAATAATACTACTATGATAATAGTATAGTATGATAATAGTATAATAGTATATTATGATAGTAGTATAATAGTATATTATTATAGTAGTATAATATAATATAGTAGTAGTAGTACAAGTATAATAGTATACTATGATATAATATGCTATATAATGATATATATTGATATAATATGATATATATTGATATAATATGATATTATATGCTAATATAATGATATAATATGCTATATAATGCTAATAGTATGCTAGTATTATGATACTATTCTATAATGATTCTAATATGCTATGATAATATTAAGATATGATAATAATATAATAATATACTAATACATAATATGGTAATATACTACTACATACTAATACATAATATGGTAATATAGTACTATGATACTAATACATATATGGTAATATACTACTATGATATAATATGATATAATGGTATGGTATGATATCATTCTACTACTAATTGGTATAGTATTGGTTAGTAGTATTGGGTAGTAGTATTTGTAAATGATATGTTATGCTATTGATATTAATATATAATGATAGTAGTATGATAGAAGTATGATAGTATGTATAGAGATAGTATTAAAGATATAAAGATATTGATAGTATACTACTATGAAAAATGTTGTAACTATATGATATGAGTTACATTGTAAGTATAAATGTAAATAATATCAATATAGTATTTCTCAACTCTCTAAATAAATATACTACCTAATATAACTGTTAAGTTAAGTATTATAATTAGGTAATGGTAAGTATTAGTAAATGTATAGTAGTAATATTATTATATCAAAGTATACCAATAGTGATAATAATGTATTGATTTGTAGGTAAATGTATCTTACTGATTAAGTAAGGTTTTGATAGTTAACAACTAATAACTCTAATAGGGAATAGTAAAATATATGTTTATTTCTATTATGTTATGTAATGTCCTCCTCCCCTTAATTGGGGTGTATTGCTTTAACCAAATAGGTTAAATGTTTAGGTGTTTGTAATTATGACTAAAATCAATATTGAAATAATCATAATACCTATAATATTCTATTATTCTTTTTCTATGTTTCTTTCTTTCTTTCTTTCTATGTTTCTTTTTCTATGTTTCTTTCTATCTTTTTTTTTATGTTTTGAAGAATAATGAGTAGGGCTAGATGAAATTAGCTGAAAGAGGGAATTGAACCCTCGAATTACAAGTATGAATCGTATGGTTTACCACTAGCCTATTTCAGCGAGATTATCTTATAAGGTTTGTATTCGAGGGTGAGTGTCAAAATACGTATACCTATAAATATATGTATAATATATTTTTAAGGGGGATGAAATTTTATCATGGTAGGGTTTTTAAGCAGGTAAGTACCGGAAGAATATAGACACTGGGAACTAGGCGATGAACATTGTATCTGTTCCCAGTGTATGGGAGCTTTATAGGCATTTCACAGTGTGAAAATGCGTTATAAAGCAAAATTCTTCTACTAAAAGAAATTTTTAGTGGTAGAATGTCCCTGTAATCGAAGGATTTTTATTTTTATTTTTATTTTTATTTATTCCAAAATTCGAAAAGTATTCGAAATTTGGAATCTTTCGATGCATTAACATCGATCGAAAGAAAAAATAAAAATTCTCTAAAACTTGAGACCCATCATTCTTCTAACTCTATACTAATCCTACAGATCGGATCCTCTATACTTCTTACTTCTTCACACGATCTGAATATTACATCTAAGATCTCTATCCTTATCTATCCAATGACACTATCCAACATAAGAATCTTAGGTGAAACTTCACCAATTGAAATCCCTTACACTCTCAATTATTCTTTATCTGGTCGGGAGCATAAATTCTAAGTATGTGTCACTAATTCACAGCAAATGAATAAATATGTAAAAAATTCTAAAGTTCTAAAACTCTAAATCAAGAAGTTGAAATGAAAAATTTAGTAAATTGTAAAAGAAAGAGAGAAAAATAGAAGGATTTCTATGAATGAATTCTATCAATAACTATTGAAACCTTCAACATAATATGTTCTATAAGAGTGAAAAACTATACTAATCAATGGTAAATCTAGCTTAACAGGTAGAGCACCGATCTGTGGATTCGGCTGATTTGGTTCAAGTCCAAAGTTTTACCCTATTTTAACCAAATTCTTCTCATAAAAGAATAGGAAAGAATAGGTTTATCATAATTGAAATAAGTTTTCTACTTATTAGATAAGTTATAAAGTTTCAATAAATCAAACACAGTTCTAAAGAATAAAAAGTATAGAAAGAGAAAAATGAATTTGATTGAATTCAATTTTTGTAATAAAGTGAGTTGAGAAACTGAATTTTATAGTAGATTCAATACTTTATTGATGTATTATCAATATTGACAAAAATTATACTAAGATAAACTATTCTATTCCCTTACTAAGTTGTATGAGGAAAGGGAAGAAGAAGGAACTTCCTTTAGAAGATAGATAGTTAAGAATGCTATCTCTTCTTTATATACCTATCCAATTTAAAAGAGAAGAACTTTAGTGTTATCCTTGCTTACAGACAATTGTACAATCTAGAGTCCTAAAATAAAAACCAATTTACTAAATTTTTCATTTCAACTTCTTGATTTAGAGTTTTAGAACTTTAGAATTTTTTACATATTTATTCATTTGCTGTGAATTAGTGACACATACTTAGAATTTATGCTCCCGACCAGATAAAGAATAATTGAGAGTGTAAGGGATTTCAATTGGTGAAGTTTCACCTAAGATTCTTATGTTGGATAGTGTCATTGGATAGATAAGGATAGAGATCTTAGATGTAATATTCAGATCGTGTGAAGAAGTAAGAAGTATAGAGGATCCGATCTGTAGGATTAGTATAGAGTTAGAAGAATGATGGGTCTCAAGTTTTAGAGAATTTTTATTTTTTCTTTCGATCGATGTTAATGCATCGAAAGATTCCAAATTTCGAATACTTTTCGAATTTTGGAATAAATAAAAATAAAAATAAAAATAAAAATCCTTCGATTACAGGGACATTCTACCACTAAAAATTTCTTTTAGTAGAAGAATTTTGCTTTATAACGCATTTTCACACTGTGAAATGCCTATAAAGCTCCCATACACTGGGAACAGATACAATGTTCATCGCCTAGTTCCCAGTGTCTATATTCTTCCGGTACTTACCTGCTTAAAAACCCTACCATGATAAAATTTCATCCCCCTTAAAAATATATTATACATATATTTATAGGTATACGTATTTTGACACTCACCCTCGAATACAAACCTTATAAGATAATCTCGCTGAAATAGGCTAGTGGTAAACCATACGATTCATACTTGTAATTCGAGGGTTCAATTCCCTCTTTCAGCTAATTTCATCTAGCCCTACTCATTATTCTTCAAAACATAAAAAAAAAGATAGAAAGAAACATAGAAAAAGAAACATAGAAAGAAAGAAAGAAAGAAACATAGAAAAAGAATAATAGAATATTATAGGTATTATGATTATTTCAATATTGATTTTAGTCATAATTACAAACACCTAAACATTTAACCTATTTGGTTAAAGCAATACACCCCAATTAAGGGGAGGAGGACATTACATAACATAATAGAAATAAACATATATTTTACTATTCCCTATTAGAGTTATTAGTTGTTAACTATCAAAACCTTACTTAATCAGTAAGATACATTTACCTACAAATCAATACATTATTATCACTATTGGTATACTTTGATATAATAATATTACTACTATACATTTACTAATACTTACCATTACCTAATTATAATACTTAACTTAACAGTTATATTAGGTAGTATATTTATTTAGAGAGTTGAGAAATACTATATTGATATTATTTACATTTATACTTACAATGTAACTCATATCATATAGTTACAACATTTTTCATAGTAGTATACTATCAATATCTTTATATCTTTAATACTATCTCTATACATACTATCATACTTCTATCATACTACTATCATTATATATTAATATCAATAGCATAACATATCATTTACAAATACTACTACCCAATACTACTAACCAATACTATACCAATTAGTAGTAGAATGATATCATACCATACCATTATATCATATTATATCATAGTAGTATATTACCATATATGTATTAGTATCATAGTACTATATTACCATATTATGTATTAGTATGTAGTAGTATATTACCATATTATGTATTAGTATATTATTATATTATTATCATATCTTAATATTATCATAGCATATTAGAATCATTATAGAATAGTATCATAATACTAGCATACTATTAGCATTATATAGCATATTATATCATTATATTAGCATATAATATCATATTATATCAATATATATCATATTATATCAATATATATCATTATATAGCATATTATATCATAGTATACTATTATACTTGTACTACTACTACTATATTATATTATACTACTATAATAATATACTATTATACTACTATCATAATATACTATTATACTATTATCATACTATACTATTATCATAGTAGTATTATTACTACATATTAATAAGATATATTAATATCATATATCCCATACTGTATCTATTACTTACTCTGATAGTTAACTCCTCCTTAACTAAGAGGGTGTATTGTTAATAATATACAATTACTTATAATTAATTTAACCATACTATATTATTATAGTTATCATAGTTATTATAGTTATCATAGTTATTATAGTTATATATATATTTATTATAGTAATAATAATAGTAATATATATATATATATTATTATAATGACCATACTTACCATAGTTATTATAGTGATCATAATAGTTATAATAGTTATTATAGTGACCATATGATAATAGTTATATTAGTAATAATAGTTATATTAGTAATATTAGTTATATTAGTAATAATAATAGTTATAATAGGATTATACTAACTATATGATTATAGTAAGGATAGGATTATAGTAAGGATAGGATTATAGTTACATATGATAATATGATTATATAATAATATGATTATACTTACCTAGTTATTCTAGTATCCTATTAACCATAGTTACCATATTGACCATAGTTACATATTGATCATAGTACTGATAGTACTGATAGTAATTATAATAATAGTAATGATAGTAATGATAGTGATGGTAATATGAATAGTTATAGTAGTAGTAATAGTAGTAGTGGTAGTGATGTAATAATAATAATAATAATAATAATAGTAGTGATAGTAATGATAGTTACCCTAGTACTGATAGTGATGGAACTACTACTAGTAGTAGTGATAGTAATGATTAGTAACCATAGTTATCCTAGTTATCCTAGTAATGATAGTAATCCTATTACTACTAGTAATATTAGTTATCCTAGTTATCCTAGTTATTCTATTAACTTTAGTACCATAGTTATGATATCCATAGTTATGATATCCATAGTTACCCTATTAATGATAATGATCATAGTTATGATATTAATGATAATGATCATAGTTGTGATAATAATGATAATGATAATAATGATAGTTATGATAATAATGATAGTAGTGATAGTGATATGAATAATGATAATGATAATGGTAGTAATAGTATTAGTAATAGATATTGTGCTACCGATAGGATAGTAATATTGATAGTAATATTGATATTGATATTGATATTGATATTGATAGTAATAGTATTGATAATACTAATAGTTCTAGTATTGCTAATAGTATTGATAATAGTGATAGGGATATAGATATAGATAGATATCTAGATAGAGATCTAGATATAGATAGATATATAGATAGTATACCGATAATCCTACTGATAGTAATACTGATAGTGATATGGATAATGATACCGATAGTGGTATTAATATAACTAGTTATAGTTGTAGTAATAGGATTAGAAATAGTAATACAGATAGTGATAGTAATAGTAATAGTAATACAGATAGTGATAGTAATATTGATAGTGTATTAAATTAATAGAAATAGTAATATTGATAGTGGTAGTAATAGTAATAGTAATAGTAATATCGATATGGATATGGATATGATATGGATATGATATGGATATGATATGGATAGTTCTATTCATAGTAAGATATATAGAATATAGATACTGATCTAGATAGAATATAAATACTGATCTAGATACAATATAGATACTGATTTAGATAGAATATAGATACTGATTTATATAAAATATAGATACTGATTTAGTTAGAATATAACTGATCTATCTACTGATATAGATATAGATAGTGATATAGATAATGATATAGATAGTGATATAGATAATGATATGTATATGGATAGTAATAGTGATATTAATACCAATAGATATGGCTAATATATAATAATATACATATAGTTATTATATATACATATACTTATAATATATGGTAATAATTGGAATAGTTAACTATTGATATTGGTAAGTATTGGATAGTAATAGGATAAGTATTGTAGAATAATTAGTAAGTATTGGATAAGTATTGGATAAGTATTGGATAAGTATTGTAGAATAATTAGTAAGTATTGGATAAGTATTGGATAAGTATTGATAGTAATTGGATAGAAATTGGATAGTAATAGGATAAGTATTGTAGAATGATTGGTAAGTAAGGATAGGATAACTAACTATTGAATAGTAATTAGATATAATAATAATATGATTATTGATAGAATAATTGTAATAGTAATTGGTTATTGTATAGATGGTAATATTGATATTGTATATATAATGGGTATATATATAGTAGCTATGATGATGATAATGATGAGAATGATGATAATGATGATGGTAATAGTGATACTGGTATAGATAATGGGTATATATATATTATGATGATAATGATGATGGGTATATATATATTATGATGATAATGATGATGGGTATATATATATTATGATGATAATGATGATGGACAATTGATAGTGATGATGGACAATTGATAATAGATATGACTAATATTATTAATATACGTATACTTATAATAGGTATTGATATATTAGTAGTTTGTAGTTGTAGTAGTAGTATTAGTATTAGTAGTAGTAGTGGTAATAGTAGTAGTAGTGGTAATAGTAGTAGTAGTAGTGGTAATAGTAGTAGTAATTATAAATAGTAGTGGAAATAATATTGATTGTAGTAGTGATAATAGTAGTAGTAATGATAAATAGTAGTGGAAATAGTATTGATTGTAGTAGTGATAATAATAATAATCCATAGTACAGATAACGATATTCAATACTATTGATAATAGTAGTAATAATAGTAGTGATAATAATAGGATAAGATAATGATAAGATGATGATAATAAGATGGATAAGTAGAATAGAATAGGATGAAGATATGGTGAGAATGTTGTAGATGATGTATGTGATGTATGTGATGTATGTGATGTATGTGATGTATCTGATGTATGTGATGTATGTGATGAAGATAATGAAGATAATGTAGATGATTGTAAGATAGTGTAGAATGTAGAATGTTGAATAGTGGATTGGATGATGGGTGATGGGTAATGATGATGGATAATAGAGAATGGATAATAGAGAATGGAGAATATAGAATATATTATAGATAATAGATATGAGTATATATTGTATATATACGTATACTTATAATAATTGATTGATTATTGGTAATAGTTGTAATTGTAGTGATTCTAATGGTAATTGGTAATAGTTGTAATTAGTATAAATTGTAGTAGAGATTAGTAATAATAGTAGTAAGAATAGTGGTATAGTATTGGAAATAATAGTGATAATTGTAGTAGTAGATGTATTGAATTGGTAAGGATATTGAATATTGTATAAAGAATAGATTCTATTGAATATAGAAGTATATGTGAGGATATTGATTATGGATATTGTATATTGGACATTGGATATTGGATAGTATATGATGGTATATTGAGTATTCAGATAATAGGTAGAGGGTAAGGTAGAGGTAGAATGGAATAATAGTGTAATGAAGAATGTTTGAATGAGTATGATAGATGGTAATAGAAGGATAAGATGATAATAGATATGGTGTATAATTGTTAAAATACGTATACTTATAATATATATATAAGTGATTGTAGTAGTAATAGTAGTAGTAATAGTAGTAGTAGTAATAGTAGTAGTAATAGTAGTAGTAATAGTAGTAGAGATAATAATGGTAATAGTGTTGTAAATAGTAGGAATTGTAGTAGTGATTAGTAAGAATAGTAGTAAGAATGTAAGCTATAGTGTTGTAAATTATAGTGGTAATATTGATGTTATGATAATAGGGTAATGGAATAGTAATGATAGTAGAATGATAAGTAGAATAGTAGGAGAATGATGGATAAGAAGCTAATGGATAGCTAAGATGAGGATAAGAAGATGATAAGCAGATGAGAATGATGAAGATATGGTGAAAATGGAAGTAGATGATAAGGAGAGGATAATAAGAGAATGGTAGAGGGATATAAGACGAATATAAGACGAACACAAGACCAATCAAAGAGTAATAAATTATAAGTATGTGTCTCACAAATACTTGTGAATGAATGTTTAAGTCAATAGTGCTTAACTACTTGTGAATGTTAAGTAGTTGTCAATAAATGAGTGCTTAACTACTTGTCTAAATTTCTTGTCTTAACTACTTGTAAATGAATGAGTATGATAGATGATAATAGGAGGGTAAGATGAGAAGAGGATAATAAGGTGATAATAAGATAATAATATAATAAGATAATAAGATAATAAGATAATAAGATGATAAGATAATAAGATGATAAGAATAGGATAAGTAGACAATGCAAGATGAATAAAATATGAATAAGATGAATAAGATGAATAAGATGAATAGATGAATAAGATGAATAGATGAATAAAGATCCATCAAATACACATATAAAATTATAAGTATGTGTCTCACATATACTTATGAATGTTAAAATAGTTGTCAATGAATGAATGTTTAAGTAGTTATCAATGAGTGAGGAGTACTTGTTGATGAATAAAAGTAGTAGTAACTCTTCAATAACTAGCCAATGAATGAGGACAATGAAAGAATATTTCTATTCTCATTGTGTCTAACTGAGTAATGATTATTGAATATCAATCAATATCAATGAATATCAATGAATATCAATGAATATCAATGAATATCAATCAATATCAATGAATATGAAAGGGAATTGATTTCCCAAGAAAAGAATTGAAATTAAGAGAATAGGATCATGAATGATACCATTAGTGCAAATAGTCCAGTAGCCTCTGCTAGAGCAAATCCTAGAACAGCGTATTGGAATAGTTGGTTTTTAACACTAGGGTTTCGTGATGTTCCTTGGATTAGAGCGTAGAATACGATACCTACACCAATTCCTGCTCCTGCTAGTGCAAGAGTAGCAATTCCTGATCCAATGTATTTAGCAGCACCAAGCATAATAAATATATGAACGAAATAGTAAGAGAATTCCAAGTATATTACTATGAGAAATCATTGGTAATCCAACAGAAAAGGGTAAACATAATAGTTATTTATCTTCTCCTATAATATAGGGATGTAAAAGTAAGCATGTTGAAATTGGTAGCCAAGCTATTCTTAGGAAATAGTAGTTTCAAAGCTGTGTGGGTTCAAGTCCCACTGCTTACAATATATATATATTATAATAATAATAATAGATATAATTTATACAGTAAGTGGTACTAAGTAAAATAAAATTTTACAAGTCCCACTGCTTACAATATATATATTATAATAATAATAATAGATATAATTTATAGAGTAAGTGGTACTAAGTAGATAAAAATCTACAAGTCCCACTGCTTACATGGAAGAGAATAAACTCTAGTATTAAAATGTAAACTAAAATAGTCAGTGGGCCATATCCACTATATCCACTGCTTACATAGTTCTAAATATATATATATGTATATGGGTATCAGAACGGTAGCATCTTTAGCTAAACTGGTCAAAGCGCCTAACTTCGGATTAGGAGATTGAGGGTTCGAGTCCTTCAAGGTGCTTAATAAATTAGAATTATGATATGTGACACATACTTATATTTTTTATATGTTGTTGTTCATGGTCGGCTATGATTGGTAATGATAATAATAATAATAATAATGATAATGATAATCAGAATAGTAATCATTATTGATTATGATCACCTATTATTGACGATAATTGAATAGACTATGATTGAATGAACTATGAATGTTATTGTTATTCTTCTTCTTTGCCTTTCCTTTTCTTCCACTATTGGACTAGACTATTGGACTACACTATTGGACTAGACTATTAGAGAATTCGATTCCAATGAATGACCAATATTGTTAAAATACGTTTACTTATAATTTCATTGATAGTCGTCGTAATTCTTAGTCGTCGTAATTCTTCTTTCATCCTTCTTCTATACTCCTCTATTCCCCTATTCACTTATTCCACTATTCACTTATTTCACTATTCACTTATTATACTATCCCCTTATTCTACTATTCCCTTATTATACTATTCCCTTAAAATACAATACTATTCCCTTAAAATACTATTCCCTTATTCTACTATTTCCTTATTATACTATTTCCTTATTATACTATTTCCTTATTCCACTATGAATAAGGGGAAAACTACTCCCCAATTTTATTCAACTATGGTTGCATCTAAGAATGGAATGAATTCTTTGACCATGTAAACTGAATCATTTACATTGTCTTACTTTCATTTATTTATCTTTTTATTTAAGCAAATCTCTTTCTTTATTTGAATCAGACTTACTTAAATTCAGATTTACCATACTTATTTTATTACTTTAACCACACTTACGACTTTTATTACTTATTACTTACTATTACTTTATTGCTTACTGTTACTTAAGCCATTCATATAATATATTACTTAGGCCATATATTACTTCAATATATAACTTCAATATATAACTTTATATATAACTTAGGTCATATATTACTTTATATATTACTTCATATATTGCCATATATTACTTAGTACATGTACATATATTACTTAGTACATATATTACTTCATATATTACTTAGTACATATATTACTACTACGAACTTCACCTGCCTGATGCTCCTACTTGATACTTGCAAACTATTCAGTTGCTAGTCTTGTTATTATTCTGCAACTCTACACTGATTCAGTATTATGACTGTATTCTATGAGTAATCTTGACTTCAATGAATTCACGCTAATCATCTGTTCATAATAGACATTGTACTTACTGATCTTCTATCTATAGTCGTCAGTAATTCTTAGTCATCGTAATTCTTCTATTCATCTTCTGCTATCTCCTGCTATTCACTTATTCCACTATTCACTTATTTCACTATTCACTTATTATACTATCCCCTTATTCTACTATTCCCTATTATATTATTCCCTTAAAATACAATACTATTCACCTTAAAATACTATTCCCTTATTCTACTAGTTTCCTTATTATACTACTTTTATTATACTATTTCCTTATTCCACTATGAATAAGGGGAAAACTACTCCGCAATTTTATTCAACTATGGTTGCATCTAATGAATGGAATGAATTCTTTGACCATGTAAACTGAATCATTTTACATTGTCTTACTTTCATTTATTTATCTTTTTATTTAAGCAAATCTCTTCTTTATTTGAATCAGACTTACTTAAATTCAGATTTACCATACTTATTTTATTACTTTAACCACACTTACGACTTTTATTACTTATTACTTACTATTACTTTATTGCTTACTGTTACTTAAGCCATTCATATAATATATTACTTAGGCCATATATTACTTCAATATATAACTTCAATATATAACTTTATATATAACTTAGGTCATATATTACTTTATATATTACTTCATATATTGCCATATATTACTTAGTACATGTACATATATTACTTAGTACATATATTACTTCATATATTACTTAGTACATATATTACTTAGCCCAGAAAGAATGGACTCACCAGTACCATTGTCAGCACAATTGTACATAGAGCAAAGTAGATTCCATAAGCTTTTTCTTTTTAAGGGGATTAAGATAGTTTGTATAGTAGTGTTGTAACACTAGTATCAATGTTATCTAGGATGATGTTTGGCATGATACCGAATAGTACTGTAAGTACTAGAAGAGGAAGAATTGCATGGAATTCTCGTCGGTTAATATCCTTAGTGTAGTTTAGGTATTGACTGTATGCACCGAAAGTAATTCGGTTATATAGCCAGATTGAGTAAGCAGCACTTAGAACAATACCTGTAGCACCAAGAATACCAACAATAGGGTTCATTTGGTATGTACCAATTAGACAAAGGATTTCACCAACCCAGTTGGCACTTAGAGGGATACCAGCATTGAAGATTGTGAATAGGAAGAATAGAACTGCAAAGATAGGCATATACGTAACAACTCCTCGGTAGTATCGAATTGTACGAGTATGGAATCGATCGTAAAGAACAGCACCTACAAGGATGAATAGAGCAGGACTTACGAAACCATGTGCAATTGATAGAAGAATAGATCCTTCAACTCCTTGAATATTATTAGAGAATAGTCCAAGTGCAATAATACCCATATGTCCAATACTTGAGTAAGCAACAAGAGCTTTGAAATCAGTTTGTCGTAGAGTAGCAAGACTAGCATAAATAATACTTAGAACTGCAAGAGTTTGTACAAGTGGACTGAAGTAGTATGAAGCATCAGGTAGGAATTGAAGAAGAATTCGTAGACTACCATATGTGGCCATTTTCAGAACAATACCAGCTAGTAGAATACTTCCTGCAATAGGAGCTTCAGCATGAGCTCGGTATAGCCATGAGTAAAGTGGCCAAAGTGGGAATTTAACAGCTATACTAATAAATACACCGATCCATAGGATTTTTTGAGAGTTAAGATCGAAAGTATATTGAGAAATAAGAGCGAAATCTGTAGATCCTACATTGTAGTAAATAGCAAGGATTGAAAGTAGCATGAATAGTGAACCGATTAGTGTGAATAGGAATAGAAGGAATGCAGCACGTACTCGGTTAGCACTACTTCCCCAAATACCAACGATAAGGAATAGAGGGATTAGTACACTTTCGAAGAAAATATAGAATAGCATAATATCTGTTACAATGAATACTAGGATAAGAAGAACTTCCAGGATAAGCATTGTACATAGATAGAATTTTACGTTATATTTGTTTCCTCCTGCTAGTGGAGAAGAAGAGATTTTCCAACTAGCAAGGAAAGAAATTGGGAATAGGAAAGTTGTAAGTACTACAAAGTAAAGAGAAATACCATCAATACCAATTTGGAAATCAGAAGAGAAGATACTTTTATTTCCGAATTGATAAGTGAATTGGTAATCCGGAGTAGTAGGATCAAATAGAACAAGAAGACTAAGTGAATATAGAAATGTAATAATAGAAATTACAAGAGCAGTAGTCTTAAGTTTTGTATCTGGATCTCCCGAGATGTTCATAAGAGTAGCATTTTCTTGATTTCGGTAAGAAGGAGCAATTAGAAGAACACCGATTAGAGGGAGAATTAGAAGAGTAATTAGGATCATAGTATGAATCTATGCGAATAATTAATCGTAGATTAAATAATCTAAAGTATAATAGTAATAAATACCGATTTGCCTATAGATATCAATTTATATTGATATATATATATTGTTATATTAGAAAGGGAAGTATCTTCTAGTGTAGATCAATAGCATCTTTTAGATATGATGATGTTAGAATACAGAATACATAAGCTTGAAGGAATGAAACTGCAAATTCTAGAACTACAATAGCAACAAATACTGCAAATGGAATAACTGTTAGGATACTTACTAGGAAGCTAGATGTGAATAGTGTAAATAGGAATCCACCAAGGATTTTCATTAGTGAATGTCCAGCTGCCATGTTAGCTAGTAGCCGTACACCTAGTGATAGAGCACGAGCTAGGTAAGAAATTAGTTCAATTGGAGCTAGAATTGGAACTAGAGCAAGTGGTGTACCTGCAGGTAGGAAGAATGAGAAGAAATGTAGTTTATGAATGCTTAGTCCTAGAATTGTAACACCTGTAAGAATCATTGTACTTAGTCCAAGACATACAATTACAGAAGTAGTAATTGTGAATCCATAAGGAATGTTACCATTTAGGTTAGCAAATAGTAGGAAGAAGAATAGAGCATAAATGAATGGGAAGTATCGTTCATTTTTAGCTCCTAGTTGACTTTTAGCTAGTCCATGTACTGATGCAAAGCAAGCTTCTAGAGCAAGACTCCATCGGCTAGGTACAAGTTTGTGGTTGTTAAAAGCAACAGCATGGAAAGCAATAGCTAGGAAAATAGTAATAATTGTATATAGTCCTAGGTTAGTTAGTGAAATATGGAATTGTCCGAAAATAGGAAGATCTAGTGAAACAAGACTAGAAACTTCAAATTGTTCAAGTGGAGAATAAATGTTGTAAAGCATTTTAGAATTCAAGATAATATGGGATTATCATAATAGTGGATTATCGGATAAATTGAATGCTAGAAGCACAATCTTTACTTATATAATGATTATTATTTTCATTAATCGCATACTTATAACAAGTTTAAGTAAAGTGTGTGTATTTAAAGGATATAGATATGATAGATTCTAAAAGAATTCTTAGTAATAAATAGAATTTTCTATTTATTGTATTTGTAATTGTTTAATCTTAGCAATGTTCGAACGTTTTCTGGTAGTTTTACTCATGCGAGTGAGAGTAAATTCGTAAGAATTTAGTTATTGCGTGCAGGCGAAGATAAGAAGAATAGATACCTTTTGATTCATTCTTCATTTTGTAGGTAGTTGTTGAGGTAATGGCTCAACAAGCCATTGACAAATAGAAAAGAGCGAAAGCTTCAATTTCCGCAATTGGTTTTAATAGACCGATTGATCAGTTTTCTGATTGCTGCAGAGGAGAATATTGGGCAATGCTCTGAAGAGTGACCCAGCTAACCAGAACTCGAAGTAAAGTAGAGTGTCGTAAGGGAGGATAATGACGTTACCTTACTATAAGTCCAATCTAAGTCTCGTGCCAGCAGACGCGGTTATACGAACTGGGCAAACGTTGAATAAATAAATAGGTTTTAAGGATCTGTAGGCGGCTTGAAATATAGCTAGAATTCAATGGAGGAAAATAGAATGCTAGAAGTAGAGATGATATTCGTTGATATCTAGTGGAATACTAAAGGCGAAAGCAATTTTCCAAGTAAGAATTGACGCTGAGAGATGAAAGTTTGGGGAGCAAAACAGATTAGCTACCTGAGTAGTCCAAACCGTAAACTATTTACACTAATTTTTTGGTAACTATTATAAATAGAATAAATATCAGAAAATAAGCGAAAGGCTGTATGTGTAACACCTTGTTAGTAATTTCTCAAGATTGAAAGCAAAAAGATTAGACCATCCTTAAGACCCGGTGTGGAGCATGTTGTTTAATACGTCAATACGCGTAGAACCTTACCTCTCCTTGAATGTTTGAAATGTAGTAATATATTTCATTCACAGGCGTTGCATGGCTGTCGTCAGTTCGTGTCGTAAGATGTTAGGTTAAGTCCGCTAACGAACGCAATCCATAGTAGAAATGAATTCTTTCTCCTGTGAACTTGATAAAAGTCACTAAAATGGAATACGATAAGCCGTCATGACCCTTATGGAGTATGGGCTACAGACGTGCTACTAAAATCTAACAATAAGATGCAAAATTGAAAAATGGAGCAAATCTATGAAATAAGATTGAATAAGGATTGTAGACTGAAATTCGTCTACATGAATCAGGAATACCGAGTAATCGTTTATTAGTACGGAACGGTGAATTGTTCTATTAAGGAGATACTAACTGTCTATCACATCTTGGTTATGTTGGAAGATGGAACTTGGAATTCTTTTTCAAGGACATTGAAAATGGAACTGAGGTGAAGTTATAGCAAGGTAGCCGTAAGGGAACTTGTGGCTGATGGATATATTTCAAATATTCCCCTTTTTATTATTTTATAAATAAATTATAAGTATGTGTATAATAGTAGTATATTGCTTATCGTATAAGAATTATCAGGACAAACGGCTATTGGTGAAGTAAGGATAATTGCTAATTATCTGGGTTGTTACCCGTGGGAGTTCGATTCTCCTTTTGTCCTTTATAAGAACTTAATGTATTTAACTTCATAATTGTATGATCTTTACTAATTAGTTTTTGAATATTCGTATGAATATACTATTATTCATGACACGATGGCTATATTCTACAAATGCTAAAGATATTGGTACTCTTTACCTTATCTTTGCTGTATTCTCAGGACTTCTAGGTACAATGTTCTCAGTACTTATCCGTGCTGAACTAGCTGCTCCTGGTGTACAAGTTCTTGCTGGAAACCATCAACTATTTAATGTTATTATTACTGCCCATGCTTTCCTTATGATTTTCTTCATGGTTATGCCTGCTCTAATGGGTGGTTTTGGTAACTACTTTGTACCAGTAATGCTTGGTGCAGTTGATATGGCTTTCCCTCGACTAAATAATATTAGTTTTTGGCTACTTCCTCCTAGTCTAATCCTTCTACTTGCTAGTGCTTTCGTAGAACAAGGTGCAGGACCTGGATGGACAGTTGAGAATGATAAGCTGTCTGAAAACACTACTCGATGCGGGAAACTCCTCCAGTATAGTAAGTCAGTATACGTGAAGATGAATACTTTTCTATTTTATCTAGAAAATGTAATAATGTCATCAACATGGGGACAATCCGCCTGGTTTATGAATTTTCTCTGGAAAATGTGGTAAAAAATTCATATGCCATCAGAGACTACATGTAGTGCTTATTATAGTATGTTCACAAAGAATACTTCATTTATAAATTCATTTCATGCATGGCTAGTAGGTGTAGTAGATGGAGATGGAAGTTTTTATTTTTCTAAAACTAAGAAAAATACTTGAACTTTCTGTTTTAAAATTGGGCAAAGTAAATATAATCTTCGTCTACTATATTTTGTAAAGAAAATGCTAGGAGTAGGTTCTGTAAGTGTAACAGATAGTAAAGATTTTTGTGCAGAATATCGTATCCGGAATATAAATCATATTCATGATATTATTCTACCTATTTTTGATAAAGAACCTCTCCGAACTAGTAAACAATATCTTTATGAACTATTTCGTAAAAGTCTGAAAGTATATCTAGATACTAATCTAAGTACGTATGAAAAAGAAAAACTGCTAGATTATTATAAATCTCAAAGTCAATCTATTCCTGAGGATTATATTTCTCCAGTATGGGAAGATTGTACAGAAGTAAATGTAGATCTATATCGTTCTATGAAAGTAATTTCTAAAGAATGGCTAGTAGGATTTACAGAAGCAGAAGGGAGTTTTTATCTAGTTAAAAGGGACCTTCACGGATGGTACATTCTTTTGAGATTACACAGAAAAAGATAAGCTAGTACTACTAGCTATTAGTTATGTGCTAGATATAACAGTGTATGAAAAGAAAGGATATTATACATGCATTACAATAAATCGGGAAAGTGTAGAGAAAGTAATTCGTTATTTTTTTCGTACTATGAAAGGAATGAAATCTCTAGAATATCGAATTTGGAGTCGATCTTATCAAAAGGAAAATAATTTTGAGGATCTGGTGAAAGTACGAGAAATGATGAAGAAAATTCGTAGTATTCATAAAAATAAGGATATGAATAAATAAATGAAGTAGAACATAGGATAATAAGAAGGTATAGTCCAATCTACTATGAGAATAGTAGCTATTTTCATTGCGATGAAAATAAGATATATGTTATCCTCCACTATCAGGACTACAGAGTCATTCAGGTGGTTCAGTAGATCTTGCTATTTTTAGTCTTCACCTATCAGGTATTTCATCAATGCTAGGAGCTATGAACTTCATGGTTACAATTATGAACATGCGAGCTTCTGGTATGACAATGTATAAAATGCCTCTATTTGTATGGGCTGTTTATGTAACATCAATTCTACTAGTACTAACACTACCAGTACTGGCAGGTGGTATTACAATGCTACTAACAGACCGTAACTTTAATACTTCATTCTATGATCCAGCAGGAGGTGGTGATCCAATTCTATATCAACATCTATTCTAATAATAAAATAATACTAAGTAAAATGAATTTTAATTTTTCTCTATTTTATCAATATTCTAATAAGAATATCCCTACTTCTTTTCTTGAATGGTTTATCGGATTCACAGAAGGAGATGGTAGTTTTGTAGTAAACAGTCGAGGAAATGTTGTTTTTGTACTAACTCAACATTTTGAAAATGTTTCTATTCTGAAAGAAATTCAGAGTACATTTCAATTTGGAAATGTTATTCGACAAGGAAAAACTACTTTTCGTTTTGTTGTTTATAAAAAAACAGATATTTATAAACTTATTCAGCTATTTAATGGAAATCTTATTCTACCAAGTAAGAAGAAATCATTTTCTCTTTGAGTTCATCAATATAATCGAATGAATGAGAAGAAAGTAATTCTTCTTTCAAAGAATGTTGTGCCAAGTATAAAAGACAATTGGCTAGCAGGATTTACAGATGCAGAAGGATGTTTCACATGTTCACTACTAAAAAATTCTAGTGCATATCGATTTCGATATCTTGTGGCACAAAAAGGTATTGAAAATAAAGGAATTCTAGAAATTCTTCAATCTTTCTTTGGTGGAAAAGTAACTTCTATGCATGTGCCAGATATGTATCAGCTAACAGTAAATGGTTGTAAAAATGCTGAGAAAGTAATGCATTACTTTGATACATATTCACTTCAGACAAAGAAGAAAGAATCTTTTTCTATTTGGAAAAGTGTTCATGATGATCTTCTAAATAAAAAGCATCAACAAAAGGATTCTCGAGAAATTCTTATGAAGAAAGTAATAACTATCAATACTTAGTATTATCCCACTGGAATACAGGATATGGTTTAATATAATTCTATGAATTTTGTCATAGAAAAAGTTATGAAATATACATAGGCAGATGTGAAATAGTTTAAGAATAAAGACCTATGTATGTGAATATGAGAATTCATATACCATAATTCTAGTCCATATTTATGAAACTATGCAATCTTTAGAGAAAAATAGTGTTTAAATATAAATATGCTAACCTCGACAGACGTTAGGATTATTTTCTTCAAAATAATTGGCGATGCAAGTGAAAACGGTCAAAGTGTAGTTCGCGCTAAGACCGTCGGTTATCTAAATAATCGCTACAGACTGGGTCACTTGTGGGTGCCTGAAATGGTGCTTGATGTACAGTCGGATTTCTATTGATATATTTATAAATGAATATATCACACAAGGTTCTTCTGTTTTTTATAAATAAGAAGAATACAGGTACTTTTCAGAGAACTAACCATAAATGAAAAGTAATAGAAATTGGGTTCTTCGGTTTTCATTGGCCCTTTTCAGAAGGAATTCTGAATTCGCATTACGCTATGTGCTGGGACCATCATATAATTTCATTTGGAATTACTAATGATACTTTTACTATGGTAATAAGTGGTACTATTTTTACTGTATCCCTACCAAGTCAAAATAAAGTATTTAAAATGCAATCAGCAGGTAACCAACGACTATTTAAATCTAGTCTAGTAGGAACCTCAGAGACTACATGCGTAACAACTAAAAAAATAAGTAAATATGAAAATTCGTGTCATGATGTCACTTTTAAAGAATGGTTTGCAGGAATTATTGATGGAGATGGTTGTTTTCTAGTAAGTAAACAAGGATATCCATCTCTGGAAATTACTGTGGATATGAAAGATCTTTATCTTCTTCATTACATTCAAGATAAGATTGGTGGAGGAAGTATTAAACTTCGATCAGGTTCAAAATCATATCGATATCGTATGCATAATAAAAAAGGAATGATTTATGTAGTTAATCTTGTAAATGGTTATATTCAACATAATATTCGAAAATCTCAACTACATCGAGTTTGTTCTATTCTTAATATCCCTATTAAAAGTACTGTAAGTCTAACTGCAGATTCTAATTGGTTTGCGAGGATTTTTTGATTCAGATGGTACAATTAATATTAGTACTAAAAAAGTAAAGAATTCTCAGCATGCTCAATATTGTCTAGCAGTAGAAGTAAGTAATAAATATCTGGAAGATATTCAGTATTATAAAGAATATTTTGGAGGTAATATCTATTATGATACTTCTAAAAATGGATTTTATAAATGGTATATCCAATCTAAAGAAGATATTGAGAACTTTCGATCTTATTTTAAAACGCATATTTTTAAAAGTGCTAAATCAAAACGTTTCTTTATGATTAAAGATTTCTTTGAACTAAAAGGTATGAAAGCATATCGTGAAGATAGTATTCATCATAAAGTTTGGAAAAATTTTTGGGATAAATGGAATAATATTTTATATTTACTTATTTATATTAGTTGATGATATAGTCCAAATATAGTTTTATGAACTATATAGCATCCTGAAGTATATATTCTTATTATTCCTGCATTCGGAATTGTAAGTCAAGTAATTTCAACATTCTCATCTAAACCAGTATTTGGTTACCTAGGAATGGTATATGCTATGGCTACAATTGGAGTGCTAGGAATGCTAGTATGGTCACACCATATGTATACAGTTGGTCTAGATGTAGATACTCGAGCTTACTTCACAGCAGCTACAATGATTATTGGAGTTCCAACAGGAATTAAAATCTTCAGTTGGCTAGCTACAATGTACGGAGGAAGTCTACGAATGTACACACCAATGATCTTCTGTATTGGATTCCTTGCTCTATTCACAATTGGAGGAGTAACAGGAGTAACACTATCAAATGCTTCACTTGATATTGCATTCCACGATACATACTACGTAGTTGCTCACTTCCACTATGTACTATCAATGGGTGCTGTATTTGGAGTATTTGCTGGATTCTACTACTGGTTCCCAAAAATTGTTGGTAAAACATATAGTGAAACACTAGGTAAAATCCATTTCTGGGTACTATTTATTGGTGCTAACCTAACATTCTTCCCACAACATTTCCTAGGAATTTCAGGAATGCCACGACGTATTCCTGATTACCCAGATGCATTTGCTCCATATAACTTTATTTCAAGTGTAGGAAGCATGATTTCTCTAATTTCGGTATTTGTATTTGCTTACACAGTATACGATGCTCTAGTAAATGGAGAAGAAGCAGATGGAAATCCATGGGAAGTGCCAGGATTCTTCCAATCAACACCTAAATTCTGGCTAGAATCAAATTATGCTACATCACTAGAGTGGGCTATTGATTCACCTACACCATTCCATGCATTCCAAATTGTACCAAAACAATCTTAATAATTGGAATGTAAAGTATTTAATTCTATGTATATTTGTTAGTTTTATCACAGTTATAGTATAGACATTTAATTTTATAAATAAAAAGATGCCACAACTAGTACCATTCTATTTCGTAAATCAATTTTCTTTCCTAGTATTTGGTCTATTCGTACTAGTATTTGTATTTAGTCGATATATTCTTCCTGCATTCCTTGAGCTGAATGTAAGTCGACTATATATCACTAAACTACAATAATTTTGATTTAGGGTTTTCCCCTTTTATATTTAGTATATATATAAGTATATTTTACTTTTCAGTAAATCTTATTATTATTATTATTCATTGCATACATGAAATATACTAATGTTCTATTTAAAAATAAACGAATTGAAGGGAATGAAAGTAAACTGATGGATATTCTAACATCTTCAGTTCTTCAAAATAAAAATCATTTTCTTTCAACAAATAATCGAACACTAACTAATCTAGAGAAAGTGTCTACTCAAATTCTACAAGCATATTTTGGAAATATTCAAGTACCAGTTAAAAAAGATAGTATGAAACGATTTGTTTCTACTAATATTCTTATTAGTAATCCAATTTATGATCAAGGAAATAATAAAGTAGACATTACTCTATTTTATTATCATAAGAATAATCGAGTAGATATTCTATCAGAAAATAAACTACAAGAGCTATGTAAAACACTTTCTCTTATCTTTCATAAAGAAGTAAATATTCGTATGATTCGTGTACATTATCCTTACATGAATAGTCAAATTCTTGCTCAATATCTAATTAATAATGCAAGTAAGAAAAATTTTCTAAAATTCTCTGATGCTATTCTAACTTATCCTTCACTAAAAGCTGGAGTTTCTGGGAAAGCTGGAGAGGAAGATTCATTTATTCTTCCTTCTTACATTCAGAATATTCAACTAGAACTATCAGGACGACTTGTTACTGAAAAAGTTGTACCTCGAGTGACAAAGAAAATTGCTCAGATTGCTAATCCTAATACTGACTCTGGAGTACATCTTCTAGAAGCAGGTCTATCAAATGATACTGTAGAAAATGTAGTAGTTGATTATGGGAAAGTAACAAGTAAAAATGAACTAGGATCATTTACTCTGAAAGTATGGATTACTTCTATTATTTCAATTTTTAAATAAAAT